GCAATGCGGACTCTATACGTATGCGCGCAGACGCTCTCGAGAAAAGGTAGTATGAGCGCAGACGCTCTCGAGAAAACGGAGAGCGCAGACGCGAACGAGAAAACGGAGCGCGCACTAGCGCGCGGAGGCTTGAGAGCCAGCGAGAAAACGGAGCGCGCACTAGCGCGCTCTTTCGAGCCTCCGCTTGCTCTTTGGCGCGCTTCGGGTCCTTTCGGACCGGAGCTTGCTCTTTGGCGCGCTTCGTCCTTCGGACCCTACGCTTGCTGGGGAGGAACGACCCTACGCGAGCAAGAGAGCAAGCGGAGGTCCGGAACGACCCGGAGCGAGCAAGAGAGCAAGCGGAGGTCCGGAACGACCCGGAGCGAGCAAGAGAGCAAGCGGAGGTCCGGAACGACCCTACGCGAGCAAGAGAGCAAGCGGAGGTCCGGAACGACCCTACGCGAGCAAGAGAGCAAGCGGAGGTCCGGAACGACCCTACGCGAGCAAGAGAGCAAGCGGAGGCTCGAAAGAGCGCGCTAGTGCGCGCGTATAGAGTCCGCATTGCTTGCTGCGTAGGCTTTCTATTCTATTAGAGCCTACGCTTGCTCTCGTGCGCGCGTAGGGTCCTTTATCCCCAGCAAGCGGAGGCGAGAAAGCCAGAGCGAGCAAGAGAGCAAGCGGAGGCGAGAAAGCCAGAGCGAGCAAGAGAGCAAGCGGAGGCGAGAAAGCCAGAGCGAGCAAGAGAGCAAGCGGAGGCGAGAAAGCCAGAGCGAGCAAGAGAGCAAGCGGAGGCGAGAAAGCCAGAGCGAGCAAGAGAGCAAGCGGAGGCTCGAAAGAGCGCGCGTCTGCGCGCTCCGTTTTCTCGCTTGCTGCTACGGCTTGAGAGCCAGCAAGCGTAGGCGCTGGAAGCGAAGCGCGCCAAAGAGCAAGCGGAGGCTCGAAAGAGCGCGCTAGTGCGCGCGTATAGAGTCCGCATTGCTTGCTGCTCTCCTTCGGACCCTACGCTTGCTCTTTGGCGCGCTTCGGGTCCTTTCGGACCTCCGCTTGCTGGGGAGGAAGGACCGTAGGCTTGCTCTCGAGCAAGCGGAGGCTGCTCGAAAACTACAAGCTAACGCGCTTTCCGTTTTCTCGCTTTCTCCGTTTTCTCGCTTTCTCGCTAGCTAGCTTTCCGTTTTCGAGCTTGCTCGACAGAATCCAAAATAGGTTTCTATTCCAGTGTAGACACCTCAACGAACTCATGTGGACACTCCTCAGCCCGAGGACAATCTCTCAAATACACATGTTGATGTTGACCCCTCTTTCTTTTCTTTGCTGATTCCTCTCAATGAAATTTGCCATGTTGCACTAAGTTACTTACGGATGTATGCATGCAGTCCGGGAACACTTTGGGGTGAACACCCATCCAAACAAGTAGGGTCAATAGTTCAGCATTTAGGCCGTAACATTTAGCAACAAAAAAATCTTTAACCCAACAAGTGCTCTCCGAACCAAGCTAGATAGTCTCCTATCACTAGGCTCACCAACCAACCTGGACTTTGATTCTTATTATTCCTACCGGATATCAAAACCATAAGGATTGTTTCCAGCCATGAGTTCCGATATGACATAAGCGCTTTTGGGTGGGCTGGGCCATTCCATCAAATCTTTGAGAAGAGGCCCAATCTCGTATTTGATGGTCGGCGTGGCGATAGGCTTCGCTTCTACGACTGCCTTCCCAGCCGTTGCAAACACTGAGCGAGAACGGTAAGGGACTCACAAACAATGTCGTTGCGCGGGGATGCGATTCGCCAAGCTGGGGCAAACAAAGCCGTCCGGCCCTACCGGATTAGGAATGCTCAGGCCTTTCCTTCGAAAGGAGACCCGGGAAAGAAAGAGCGTTGCTATTGACCGACCCTTTCGTAGTGACTTCGAATCAATAGGCCTCCCCTTTATTTCTCATTTTGTTTGAGGCGGGCCAAATAGAGAATGAAATGCAGAAATAAGGGTTGGGGCCTACAAACCTTTTCTTTTTGTTTAAGGGCTGCTCGCCCTACCGAAGTACCAAAGGCTTTCGAGACTGACACCTCCCTATTACACGACCTAAAAAAGGCTTTCAGTAGCGCCCTTAGAATCTAAGCATTTTGAAGCGCCAGTAGTTTGAGCTGTGGCCACACCAACCCTTTCGTTCTTATCGCTCTGGGTTTCGATCTATATGACCTCCCGGCGGTACAAAGTACACCTCTTCCGTAGAGGCAGGTAGTAACCTAACCTTTAAGAGTTTGTTCAAGGGGGGAGCTCGAAAACGGAAAGCGCGCGTCGTCTTTGAGAGCCAGCAAGCGTAGGTCCGGAACGACCCGTAGCGCGCTAGCAACAAAACAAGACGACGCGCGCGGAGGCTTGAGAGCCAGCAAGCGGAGGCTCGAAAGCCGGAGCGCGCTAGTGCGCGCGTAGTTTTCTCGCTTGCTCGCTCTGGCTTTCTCGCCGTAGCTTGCTGGGGATAAAGGACCGTAGGCTTGCTCTCGAGCAAGCGTAGGCTCGAAAGCCGGAGCAGCAAGCGAGAAAACGGAGCGCGCACTAGCGCGCTCCGGCTTTCGAGCCTCCGCTTGCTGGCTCTCAAGCCTACGCGCGCGTCTGAGTGAGAAAACAACAAGTACGCTAGCGCGTGTAGGGTCTACCCAGCAAGTGAAGGGGAGGTCCGGAACGACCGACCCTACGCGCGCCAGAGAGCAAGCGAAGGCGCTGGAAGCGAAGCGCGCCAAAGAGCAAGCGGAGGGTCCGAAGGAGAGCAGCAAGCTACGGCGAGAATCGAAAGCCGGAGCAGCAAGCAGAGGTCCGAAAGGACCCGAAGCGCGCCAAAAGAGCAAGCGGAGGCTCTAATAGAAAGCCGTAGCAGCAAGCGAGAAAACGGAGCGCGCACTAGCGCGCTCCGGCTTTCGAGCCTCCGCTTGCTGGCTCTCAAGCCGGAGCGCGCTAGTGCGCGCGTATAGAGTCCGCTTCGTTCGCGTCTGCGCTCTACGTTTTCTCGAGAGCGTCTGCGCTCTCCGTTTTCTCGAGAGCGTCTGCGCTCAGCAAGCGGAGGCTCGAAAGCCTCCGCGCGCTAGTGCGCGCGTAGTTTTCTCGCTCCCCTTCGCTTTTTTGCTTTCTTGCTTGTATAGAGTCCGCTTTGCTAGCTAGCGCGCGTAGGGTCTCCCCTCCGCTTGCTTGCTCGCGTAGGCTTGAGAGCCAGCAAGCGAGAAAACGTAGAGCGCGCTAGCGCGCGTAGGCTTTCTCGCCTCCGCTTGCTCTCTTGCTCGCTCTGGCTTTCGAGCCCGCGCTTGCTGGGGATAAAGGACCCTACGCGCGCACGAGAGCAAGCGGAGGCTCGAAAGCCTACGCGCGCGTCTGCGCTTTCTCCGTTTTCTCGCTCCCCTACGCTTGCTCTATCAATGGAAAGATCTCCGTGCGTGGCATGAGTTGGAATCCTAGAAAAGATCGATTTAGACTCCCTCCCCGGTCCCACGAAGATCTCTACGTATTTGTCCAGTTCAGGACAACTGAGATCTTCCGGTCTGCGCGCGTGGGAGCAGCTCAAACAAAGATGAGTCTGGTCTGAATTCAGGCCCTGCCCTTTTCCTTCGCTACTAGGAGAGTAAGCAACTTCTATTAGCGCCAGACCTTGAGTCGAATTGATCGTGTCATGTGCAACGTCCATCAATGATGGTTCATTAATGTCCATTGATTTAGACTCCTTCCCCCAGCAAGCGGAGGTGAGACCAGAGCGAGCAAGAAAGCAAGCAGAGGCGAGAATCGAAAGCCGGAGCAGCAAGCGGAGGTCCGAAAGGACCCGAAGCGCGCCAAAGAGCAAGCGGAGGGTCCGAAGGAGAGCAGCAAGCGGAGGTCCGAAAGGACCCGAAGCGCGCCAAAGAGCAAGCGGAGGGTCCGAAGGAGAGCAGCAAGCAATGCGGACTCTATACGCGCGCACTAGCGCGCTCTTTCGAGCCTCCGCTTGCTCTTTGGCGCGCTTCGGGTCCTTTCTCCCCAGCAAGCGGAGGCTCGAAAGCCGGAGCGCGCTAGTGCGCGCGTAGTTTTCTCGCTGGCTCTCAAGCCTCCGCGCGCTAGTGCGCGCGTATAGAGTCCGCTTCGTTCGCGTCTGCGCTCTTATAAACGCCGCGCGCTCAGGAAGGGTCTTTTGAACTTCAGAAGTGCGCGAATACGTATAGAGTCCGCTTCGTTCGCTAGCGCGCTTTCTCCGTTTTCTCGCTTGCTCTCAAGCAAGCGGAGGATAGAAGAGAAAGCCGTAGCAGCAAGCAATGCGGACTCTATACGCGCGCACTAGCGCGCTCCGGCTTTCGAGCCCTAGCTTGCTCTTTGGCGCGCTTCGGGTCCCCTTTCGGACCTCCGCTTGCTGGGGAGGAAGGACCCTACGCGCGCTAGCAACAAAAGAAGACGCGCGCTACGGCTTTCTATCTCAAGCCTACGCTTGCCCGAGAGCAAGCCTACGGTCCTTTCTCCCCGGAGCTCGCTGGCTCGAAAGCCTCCGCGCGCGTCTGCGCTCTCCCTTTTCTCGAGAGCGTCTGCGCCCAGCAAGCTCCGGGGAGAAAGGACCCGAAGCGCGCCAAAGAGCAAGCGTAGGCTCTAATAGAAAGCCGGAGCAGCAAGCGAGAAAACTACGCGCGCACTAGCGCGCTCCGGCTTTCGAGCCTCCGCTTGCTCTCTTGCTCGCGTAGGGTCGTTCCTCCCCTCCGCTTGCTCTCTTGCTCGCGTAGGGTCGTTCCGGACCGGAGCTTGCTCTCTTGCTCGCGTAGGGTCGTTCCTCCCCTCCGCTTGCTGGCTCTCAAGCCTCCGCGCGCTAGTGCGCGCGTAGTTTTCTCGTTCGCTAGCGCGCTTTCTCCGTTTTCTCGTTCGGTAGCAAGCGGAGGCTCTCAAGCCGGAGCGCGCGTCTCGTTTTGTTGCAAACGTACTACGGCTTCTCAAACCACAAGTGCGCTCATACGTAGTTTTCTCGCTTGGTTTGACCTCCCGTAGTGGTCCTCGCTTTTAATAAAGCGGAGCGGGGCCGTACTTGCTCAGCGTGCCCCCCTTTCGTCGAGTGCCCCGCCCGGTTCACTGGGCTGTTGGCCTACCAAGCACTTGCCCGCTGCTCTTGCCGCCCGCCAAGCGGGCGGAGCGCTCGTTATCTTGACTGTTTTCTCTGCTGGGGCCCACTCCTATTGCTCTAGCCATAAGCTATGGCAGCTCCAGCTCGCAACCACAGGGGCCCGCCCTGCGAGGCCAGAGTGGGCTCAGTGGTCAGTCCCCATTCGAGTTACGTTAGGGGGTCTTTCGTTTTTGCCAGATCTATAGAGATACTACGAGTCCTCCGTCCCAGATTCCATCGCCGCGGCCATCTGGTTCACCGGTACTACCAAAAAGTCTCATGCTTACGTTACTCTTACTGATGGTTTTATTATCTTGGACCACGAAGACCCCGGTCGTGCTTCTGGTTTCCATTCCCATCATCATATTGATGAAAAATCTCCTCGTGCTCCTGCCATAAGAACTTGGAGTCCGTATCATGGTGAAGGTAAGGTAACGCTGTGATTCTTGCTCAAAAAAGAGACCGAACGCGTTCGAGTTATTGGCTCGTCCAACCTGGCAGCATTCATGAGTCGTTCGTTCAACTGTTCCTCGGAGACACGGTCGAGAAGTACCATGCATGGTTGCCCCCCGTCCTTTCTTTCTCTCGGTCCCACCCAGCAAGATATGGCTCAGCCAAAAAAGGTGAGCGCCCCCGCGCGAGCCTTATTTTTTTAGTAAGCGAGAAAACGGAGAAAGCGCAGACGCGCGCGTAGGCGTGAGAGCCAGCAAGCGGAGGCGCTGGAAGCGAAGCGCGCCAAAGAGCAAGCTCCGGGTCCGAAGGAGAGCAGCAAGCAATGCGGACTCTATACGCGCGCACTAGCGCGCTCCGGCTTTCGAGCCCTAGCTTGCTCTTTGGCGCGCTTCGGGTCCCCTTTCGGACCTCCGCTTGCTGGGGAGGAAGGACCCTACGCGCGCTAGCAACAAAAGAAGACGCGCGCTACGGCTTTCTATCTCAAGCCTACGCTTGCCCGAGAGCAAGCCTACGGTCCTTTCTCCCCGGAGCTCGCTGGCTCGAAAGCCTCCGCGCGCGTCTGCGCTCTCCCTTTTCTCGAGAGCGTCTGCGCTCTCCGTTTTCTCGAGAGCGTCTGCGCTTTCTCCGTTTTCTCGCTTGCTTGTAGTTTTCGAGCATACTCTTTTTTTTGCTCTCTTGCTCGCGTAGGGCTTCCAGCGCCTCCGCTTGCTCTCTTGCGCGCGTAGGCGTGAGAGCCAGCAAGCGTAGGCGCTGGAAGCGAAGCGCGCCAAAGAGCAAGCGGAGGCGAGAAAGCCGTAGCGCGCTAGTGAGAAAACAACAAGTACGCTAGCGCGCTCTTTCGAGCCTCCGCTTGCTCCCTAAAGACTAAAGAAATGGATTCAAAAAAGGGGGACTTCTGCAACGGGCTATGCCACCCAAACCAAGAACGGGAAGTCGCATCCGTCCCATCGCAAGCACCTACAATGTCATGATCACATTGGTTTACCCTTTTTTCTTTGGTAGTTCAACGGACGGTCGCCCCTCCAACAAGAAAAGGTATAAATATGGAAGCTTCTCTGCCATTTGGATCGGAGAATTTATGGAGGAAATCGGGTTTTAAATTTCCAGAAACCACACGATTGTATAGCCAAAGGGAATACGCCGCGCCTAAAATCATCCCCAGCGCTGCTAATGTGGCTACTAAGCTATTTCTTTGGAAAGCTCCTACTAAGATGGGAAATTCTCCGATAAAGCTGCTAGTACCAGGTGAACTCATATTGGCCAAAGTGGAAGAGAAGGAAATGGTAGGGAGATTCGGCATGGTGCTCACTGAACCTCCGTAATATCTAACAAGTCGAGTCTTATGTCGGTCATATAGAACACCAACACATAGAAAAAGGGCTGAAGAAACCAGTCCATGACTTAACATCGGTGGAATGCTACCTCCAATTCCCTGTATGTTCGATAGAGCCAAAGATTCCCCCCGGAGTACGCCGATTACCCCCCGAACCGTACAAGATAGTTACCACCTATCATAAGGCTTTCTAACTTCACTTCTTTTTCTGGTCGTTCCGCTCTGTCGATCGATGGTAGTAAAAGAGATCTGTAACCCCCCGAAATTATTTGAAAATGGCTTCCTGCTTCCTACCCATAGTTAGCATCTATCTCCCCGGGTCATACTTTAGTATCACATCGTAGACCCCACCCCAACTCTATCTTCCTTATCAGTGAACCGGAACATAGTGCATAGGTACTCTTCAATGCAGCGGGGACGAGACGACGTGACATACTACGATCACGTACAGAAGTGCTGCCCAGGCTCGGCAATATGGAACCTCTCAACAGCTCCCGTTCTGCGGCGTGGTGGCAGGACCGATAGGGGATTGGCTCCGGGTGTAGATAGGGTCAAATATGCAGGAGTCATGCAAAGACATAGGCCCCTTCCCTTCTCCTTTGGATGAATGGGGTGGTTTAGAAGGCGCTTTCCGATCTACGGTCCCTCGGAGCGAAGGGGCAGGTAGTTAGGGCCCTCTTCATTCCAGCTATGTGCTGTGCGGCTCCCGCGAAGCGAATGAAGGGAGCAATAGAGCGAGAAAACGGAGAAAGCGCGCTAGCGAACGAGAAAAGGTAGTATGAGCGCAGACGCTCTCGAGAAAAGGTAGAGCGCAGACGCGCGCGGAGGCTTGAGAGCCAGCAAGCGTAGGCGCTGGAAGCGAAGCGCGCCAAAGAGCAAGCGAAGGGGAGAAAGGAAGGACCCGCAGCGCGCCAGCAAGCGGAGGCTTTATAGCCGGAGCGCGCTAGCTAGCTTTCTCCGTTTTCTCGCTTGCTGCTACGGCTTTCTATTCTATTGAGCAGCCTCTGCTTGCTCTCTTGCTCGCTCCGGTCTAGCCTCCGCTTGCTCTCTTGCTCGCTGCGGCTGTCTCGCCTCCGCTTGCTCTCTTGCTCGCGTAGGTCTAGCCGGAGCAGCAAGCAAGCGGAGGTCCGGAACGACCCGTAGCGCGCTAGCAAACTACGAAAACAAGAATCCGACGCGAACGAGAAAACGGAGAGCGCAGACGCTCTCGAGAAAACGGAGAGCGCAGACGCGCGCTACGGCTTGAGAGCCAGCAAGCGTAGGCGCTGGAAGCGAAGCGCGCCAAAGAGCAAGCGGAGGCTCGAAAGAGCGCGCTAGTGCGCGCGTATAGAGTCCGCATTGCTTGCTGCTCTCCTTCGGACCCTCCGCTTGCTCTTTGGCGCGCTTCGGGTCCTTTCGGACCTCCGCTTGCTGCTCCGGCTTTCTCGCTTTCTCCGCCAGCGGCTTATGTAGTGGTCGGCCTTCTATAAGCGACTTGTCGAGTCTACGAAGCTTTGCTTCTTGTAGTCGGCCCGTAATGCCTCTCTTCATTTGCTTGCCTCCTTCCAGCTCTGAATACTTAGCCCCCTACTAAAGATTCTATTCATAAGGGTCTTTTTATGTTGTCGTGACGATTTGGTTAGGCCGACTACTATACTATAGGCTACTTCTAGCTTCTATAGTGGCCCTTCCACTTTGGTGTAGTTGTTCTTTGTATTGGTACTGAATGAACATATCAAACAAAGGCGAGCCCTTCTCCGGCCTGGGAAAAGCAGCGAACTCTAGAAGCTAGAGCGTTGTTCACCTTTGGACACGAACACTATTCCGTTCTCAGCGGAAACCCGCCTTAGAGATTGAACGTCGACAACTCTTATTGCCATTCAATCGTTGACAGCGCTGATAGCTTGTAGTGAACAGCCCCCTTATGAAACCAACCAAAGCAGCCTTTGGTACTTAAGGTTGTAGTTAAGGTTTGGAACCCTTGCATGATAGAAAGCCGTTTGCTTGTTGCCAAAGCCAGAGCCTTTCTTTTGAATCAAAGTAGGTCGCGACTCTTGTATTTGAGTCGGTCGGGGGAAGCTCTCACGCCTACGCGCGCTAGCGCGCTCTCCGTTTTCTCGCTTGCTCCGCTTCCTCGTCTTGCTTCTGGCAAAGCTTCTTCTACTTTGCTTGCTTCTCTCGCGCTTGCTTGCGCGAAGGCTTTCCTTTTCGCTAGGTCCAAAAGCTTCCGTCAAAGCGAAAGATCTGATCCAACCCGCATATTGAGCGCAGCTGATATGCGGCTACGGCTAGGCGATCATATCATGCCATAAAAGATTTCTTTATGTATAGAGAGATCAGATCCCCTAGATATACGGATAGAATAGATGTTCATGGATAGACAGCCATTCCATTGATTCGTCAGTTTTGGGGCTGAAAAAGCTCGTCAATCCAAATGAATCATTCTTCTGGTCTCTCTTCGCCCCCCGCCCCGAAACTGACCCACAGCACAGCGCCCATTCGCTTCGCGCGCGGGAAGGCAACGAAGTTCAGTTCATGAGACCGCAGCGCGGAGTGGGGCAGCCGCGACACGAAGTTCCTTACCTTAGCTGGATATCGCTGGTGCCACCTAAACGGTAGGTAGTCGGCGGATGTGTGACGTTTGGAGTTGTCGTTCGTGCACCTGTCCCCAATGGAAGAATGAGTGATCCGTTCCCCTGCAGATCATGGCCTTACCACTCGGTCCCCGATGGCCAGCGGGGGATTCGGTATAGCAGCTCACGTTCGTTTGCGCTGCGCGTTCCCGCTGGACTGGACACGTGTTAGCGGTAGGAAGTACGGTTCCGAAAGTGACTTCGGTTCGCCAGTTCAGGCTTAACTCCTCGCTTTACGTTAGCGGACCTAGAGGTCGGGCCGGGGCTCTGCGCTCTTTCTTTCTGTGTGGGACGATGCCGAGGGGAGAAGGGAATGCGTCGAGGCGGCCAACAACAACAACACAACTACATTTTGGCTTTTCCCTCCATGAGATGAGCCCAGTGCATTGGACCGATGGATAAGAGAACTGAGCTGGCCCAAAAAGCGCTTGGGCGCTCTACATACGATGTAGACTCCATCAGATACATATCGATCTCTTTCTGATGGATCAAGAATAGATAGTTGTCTCATCAATAGATAGAAAGAGGAGATTTCCCCTGAAACTTGAGAGATTCCCTCTCTATCCATTCCTACTCTTTCGATCTATCAGAACAGATCAGGCTATCTATCAATCGATTTGAAAATAGCACGTTCATATTTTTCGTTCATTTCCGCCACGCCAACATAGATAGCCGCCATAAGTTGAAGCAAGCGAGAAAACGGAAAGCTAGCTAGCGAGCGAGATTGTAGTTTGAGAGCCTGCGAGAAAAGGTAGTATGCGCGCACTTCAGAAGTGAAAAAGACCCTTCCTGAGCGCGCGGCGTTTATAAGAGCGCAGACGCTCTCGAGAAAAGGTAGTATGAGCGCAGACGCTCTCGAGAAAAGGTAGAGCGCAGACGCGAACGAGAAAACGGAGCGCGCACTAGCGCGCGGAGGCTTGAGAGCCAGCGAGAAAACGGAGCGCGCACTAGCGCGCTCTTTCGAGCCTCCGCTTGCTCTTTGGCGCGCTTCGGGTCCTTTCGGACCGGAGCTTGCTCTTTGGCGCGCTTCGGGTCCTTTCTCCCCGGAGCTTGCTCTTTGGCGCGCTTCGGGTCCTTTCTCCCCGGAGCTTGCTGGGGAGGAACGACCCTACGCGAGCAAGAGAGCAAGCGGAGGTCCGGAACGACCCTACGCGAGCAAGAGAGCAAGCGGAGGCTCGAAAGCCGGAGCGCGCTAGTGCGCGCGTATAGAGTCCGCATCGCTTGCTGCTCCGGCTTTCGAGCCAGCAAGCGGAGGTCCGAAAGGACCCGAAGCGCGCCAAAGAGCAAGCGAGAAAGCTACGCGCGCACTAGCGCGCTCCGGCTTTCGAGCCTCCGCTTGCTGGCTCGAAAGCCGGAGCAGCAAGCGGAGGTCCGGAACGACCCTACGCGAGCAAGAGAGCAAGCGGAGGCTCTAATAGAAAGCCTACGCGCGCGTCTGCGCTCTCCGTTTTCTCGTTCGCGTCTGCGCTTTCTCCGTTTTCTCGCTTGCTGCTACGGCTTGAGAGCCAGCAAGCGGAGGCTCGAAAGCCGGAGCGCGCTAGTGCGCGCGTAGTTTTCTCGCTTGCTGCTCCGGCTTTCGAGCCTCCGCTTGCTCTTTGGCGCGCTTCGCTTCCAGCGCCTACGCTTGCTGCTACGGCTTTCGAGCCTAGCAAGCGGAGGTCCGGAACGACCCTACGCGAGCAAGAGAGCAAAATAAGAAAAGTATGCTCGAAAGCCGTAGCAGCAAGCTCCGGCTCGAAAGCCGGAGCGCGCTAGTGCGCGCGTATAGAGTCCGCTTCGTTCGCGTCGGATTCTTGTTTTGTTGCTAGCGCGCGGAGGCTGTCTCGCCTACGCTTGCTCTCTTGCTCGCTGCGGCTGTCTCGCCTCCGCTTGCTGGGGAGGAAGGACCCGGAGCGTGCGTCTTGTTGTTTTGTCGCTAGCGAACGAAGCGGACTCTATACGTATTCGCGCACTTCAGAAGTGAAAAAGACCCTTCCTGAGCGCGCGGCGTTTATAAGAGCGCAGACGCGCGCGTAGGCTTGAGAGCCAGCGAGAAAACTACGCGCGCACTAGCGCGCTCCGGCTTTCGAGCCTCCGCTTGCTGGGGAGAAAGGACCCGAAGCGCGCCAAAGAGCAAGCGGAGGCTCGAAAGAGCGCGCTAGTGCGCGCTCCGTTTTCTCGCTTGCTGCTACGGCTTTCGAGCCTCTGCTTGCTCTCTTGCTCGCGTAGGGTCGTTCCGGACCTCCGCTTGCTGCTCCGGCTTTCGAGCCAGCAAGCGGAGGCTCGAAAGCCGGAGCGCGCTAGTGCGCGCGTAGCTTTCTCGCTTGCTCTTTGGCGCGCTTCGGGTCCTTTCGGACCTCTGCTTGCTCCCCTTCGCTTGCTTTCGAGCCTACTCTTTTTTTTGCTCTCTTGCTCGCTCCGGGTCGTTCCGGACCTCCGCTTGCTGGCTCTCACGCCTACTAGCTTTTGTCGCTAGCGCGCTCTCCGTTTTCTCGCTTGCTCGCTTAACGCCCTTTCATTCTTATTCACGAATGAATTGGGAAAGCCAACAGAAAGATTCGATTCTGACTTCGTAGAGCCGGTGCTGCTGTTGCCTGCGCGTAGGGCCGTCCCCCACTCCCGTCCCGGGGCGCTAAGGGCTTTTTGTTTTTGGAATAGACGGCAGTGTTTTGCTGACGCCTCGAATCAAGCTTTTGTTGCGACATGCTATGTTTTCTCCCCCATTGCTAGTAGGTTGATGGGTCGCACGCCCGGCACACATGTTTTGGCCTTGTGTTTCCATAACTAAAAAAAATAGGTGACCTAACGGCCGCCGCCCGACTAAACATACCAATAGTCACCAGATTCATATGGGCTACTGAGGAGTAAGCAATGATCTTCTTAAGATCGATCTGTCTTGAAGTGGTCAAGGAAGTATATATTATAGCAATCGCGCTTGGAGTATAAATGAAAGGAGTGGAACAAAGTGTCGCTTCGGGAAAGCAGGGTATAGAAAATCTTAAAAACCCGTAGGTTCCCAATTTTAAAGGAATTCCTGCCAAGATGACGG